ATAGGATTTGAACCTATACCAAAGGTTTAGAAGACCTCTGTCCTATCCATTAGACAATGGACGCCGTTCATTCCGGTTTTTTCGTATTTTTCTTGAGTTGAAAACATAAAAATCGGATTATATGTGAGAGAATTTTTGGAATTGTATATTCAACGATTCACTAATCATAATCAAATATCAAGTCATAATGTATTATCTATATTCTAGAATAGAATTCTAATAGAATATTTCGAAAAAAAAAAGAAAAAGCGGGTAGCGGGAGTCGAACCCGCATCGTTAGCTTGGAAGGCTAGGGGTTATAGTCGACGTCGATTCAGTTCTTTGAACGTCTCTAATTCAAAACCGAACATGAAACTTTGGTTTCATTCGGCTCCTTTATGGAAAGTGAGTAAATTCTTAGATCTAAGAGGTGAACAAAACGAACAAAATTATCCCCATAACACCTACGTCAGCTTTTTATTTGAATACAGACAAAACGAATCGCTTTCTAGATGATCCTTCTAGGAGAAGGTGATTCTGACAACCTTTCTAGTTACTTCGTTCTCTATTTCTATTTCATAGGATCCTAAGGAAAAAGATTTTGTTTCCACCGAGCTAAAACAATACGCCGATGTCTCTAGTAAACCAAAGTCATCGCTGAATAGCTATTTTGCTCCAATTTATTTTTTTAGAAAAAAATGGAGGATTTAGTTACGATTAGAAGTTTCTTTTTATCTTTAGCCATGGATCCTTTACTCATACTTATTCAATTGGAAGTCTTGGTCCAATTCAAAAATTATGTTTCGCAATTTCATAATCCAATTTTTCAATTTATTAAGTGACTCATGGATACAAATCACGAGAATTCGTATTTTTTCTCGAATTTCTCATTGAGAGGTAAAGGATTGAATCCTCTTAAGAAATAAAGTTTTTGATCGGAATATGAATAAAACCGAAAGACCCTTTAACTCTATAAGGGTTAATAGAACGAGTCGCACTTTTACCACTAAACTATACCCGCTACAATATGATTATTGTATACAAATGGACCTTTTGTCGAGCATGTTAATTGAGTATGATCAAGATAGGATTATCAAAGAATCGTCAAAAGGAGCGTGCTGAACTTTTTCACGAGTAGATCCAAATTTAATGAGATTCGGAAAAGAGGCTCCAAAAAATTATTTAATTGAAATTATTAAATAACTAAAGTTTTCGCTGAAGAAGTTAGATACGGATCAAAAAAAACATTAAAATCATAACACAAAAAAGTATTGTAGAAGAATCGATAGTTTTTTTTAGTTCGGGTAAAATCTAACAAGAAAATAATTGAAATAGTATTTTTTCTTTTTGTTGTTGCTTGAATATTTTATATTGAATTGAATATAATAATAAAAAGTCTTTTTTGTTTTCAAAAAAAAATAAATCATTATTTCTCTATAATTTGTTGGAACAAAAAAAAAAGAGCCCGGCTAGGTACTAACCATGCCGGGTCGTGAGAATAAGAAGGGCCTTTCGAACAAAATCAACACAAAGAGGTCTTGCTTCTTTTTTTTGTTCGAGTGTTGGCGCGTTCGAGTCCATCTTTTAGATAAAGGAAATTCCTGATTTGTGGATCTCTATATAGAAATAATAGAATAGAGAAAGAAACGAGAGAAAGAAACGAGAGAAAGAAAAACTCTTTAGATTATGTGTAATGTAGTAATTCTCTTTTTCATTTGGGAGAGATGGCTGAGTGGACTAAAGCGTCGGATTGCTAATCCGTTGTACGAGTTATTCGTACCGAGGGTTCGAATCCCTCTCTTTCCGTTTCCGTTGGTTACTTTATTTATTTATATATTAATATTCTATTTTATTATTTTTAGTTCTTTTTTTTTTTCAATTTTTGAAAATCTTAGTGAAACGTGTGAATAGAGAAAATACTAAGAAAATTTGAAAATGAATCAAGAAACCTTTTGTATTTTATTCTTCACGTCCAGGATTACGCCCCGGATCATTAGATAGGAATCCAAAGATAAAGAGAGAAACAAAAAATATCACTACGGTATAAACGAAGAGTTTCAGAGTAAGCATTACACAATCTCCAAGATGATTTTTTAGAAAAAAAGAGAATAGATCTTCCATTTTTTTACCACATATCCTATTTTGATACCAATAAATGAGGTTTTTTCAAGAAATGTATTGTCACAAATTCATTTGTTTTTCATTAACAAAAATGAAATTTGCGCTTATATCCAAATTTAGATATTGTGGTAGACCCTAATAGGGTTAGGGTCTTTGACTGGATGACTGGAAAAGGCTCAAAAACGAGGAAATGGGGGTAAGCCTGATTTATGCCGACTATTCACGAATTTCAATGTATGAATCGAGGGTTCATACTCTAAAACTTATCTGATTTTGTTTTTGTCAATTGTTATAATTTTTTCTCGAGGAAATCATGTATTTTCTAGGATATTATTATTCAGGATCTTATCGAAAACTTACAGCAGCCTGCCAAACAAAAGCTAAGAGAAAAAAAAGCAGAGGTATGACTGGCATAACATCTACGATTGGATTCAAAAAAGCATAGGCTTCGGGCAATTTGCCGAAGAAAAAACTACTCGAATAAAGGGGCGAATTAATACAGATCAAACTAACGATATTAAGCATAACAGACATTTTGTTCTTGGAGATAATTGCATTTTGGTTGCATTTTTGATATAAGGAAAAAGAAAGAAAGTAAATGTAAATAAGGTAGACAAAAAATCCTTCTTTTTCTTTGAATACATACAACCAAAAATCCTCCAATTCTCAAAGGAGAATAGAAGAAACGATACTTTCATACAATATCTTAATTGAATTCTATGTAATGATCAATAAATTCAGTTGAATTCTGTATCTATATGTATCAAAATTCGAATACCGGTCTATTCTATTATTCTATAGATCTAGAAGATCTATATTCTATAGATATGGAATCTTTCTAGATATTTATTTGGGCTGGAGTTGACAAACAACCAATAACAATATTATTGTTTCTTAGTGTCAATTAGCAATTGAAATGGGGCGTGGCCAAGTGGTAAGGCAACGGGTTTTGGTCCCGCCATTCGGAGGTTCGAATCCTTCCGTCCCAGCACGGATCCATTTCTCCATTATTCCCATATAAATCCTATCATAATATAACATAATCTAAAAAGGAAGTGGGGGGGGTGGATAGCAGTTAATCTATATTACTTTAAACATCTGTGTCTGTTCGAATTTCATTAACAAATGATCAAGTCCCATATTCTAGAGTATAGTAGATATAAAACATCTATAACAAACAACAAATAGTGACAACAGTTCCGTCTATCTAATAGATAGGAGAAATCTTACCTATTTTTTGTTCGATTTTGATTTTCGTAATCTGATTAAAAGAATCAAAATGCAAATATTAACTTACATTATTTTTTTATACATCTCATGAAAAAAAAAGGATTTTTTTCTTCTTATCTTATTTCTTTCTTCGTTTCTTTGATCTATTTCAAATCTTTATTTGAAATTAGTGATGAGTCACTTCAAAAAGAAAGACCGATCCGCCTATAAAGATCAAAGGCGGTGCTTATTGTCCAATTTTCTTCAAACCCAACCCAATCAAACTAAAATAAATTCAAAAATGATGTTTAATTTAATTTTAATTATAGTTAATTTCATTTAGAAATATAGAAATATTTTTAATGATTCCCTATACGTGGAATCTTTGAAAAAGTAGGAAATCGTTTAATTTATCTTATTAAGTCACTTGAAGATGCAGATTCCAAAACTTATTCGTTTATATATTATTTCCATATATATCTATATATTATAGATATAGATTTCTTTTTTCTTTCTATATATCTATTTTATATATATTCTATTAGTTTATATATATTCTATATAGTCTGTTAAATATGTTAAAAATGTTGTCTTGCTAGGATTTTTTCAGAAAAATATTGTTTCATGTATTATATATTCATATATAGAAGAAAAAGTGTAGATTGCGATGTCTATGGACAGCTGAACCGATGACTATTCATGATTCCGTAATTGAATCAATTCCATACCGGTTCCAAATTAGAGGAATGTTATGGTAAAACTTCGTTTGAAACGATGTGGTAGAAAGCAACGTGCGACTTGAAGGACACAACCCGTTGTGGATTTTTACATCCACCATTTTCGATTTGTCTAGAAATGAGGTGCTCTTGGCTCGACATTGTTTGTTCTGTTACACTGGAACCCTTCGTTTTTTGTCGGGTTGTAAATAGTTCATGATGGAGCTCGAACCGAAAGTATTAATTCATTTCTCAGGGGCAGGGATCTAGGGTTAATGCCAATCAACTGGAACAACTTCGTAAATATATGGACAATCGAAAGGATCCAATTCGAGCAAGTTTCCAATTCAAAAGCAAAACTTGTTGAAATTGATCCAAATTTTGCGATTCAACGTGTATCATACTAGAATCAACCGTCCATAGGATTCTTTGATAGAAAGAAATAAAATAAATAGAAATAAAGGGTATGTTGCTGCCACTTTGAAAAGATTAAGAAACACCGAAGTAATGTCTAAACCCAATGATTCAAAATAGGAATAAAGGGTTTAAAAACAAGGAAACACCCTTTGTAGTTGTTAATTCTTTCGATAGTCTCAATAACTGGATTCGACTAAAGAATCCAAATAGAATTTGAAATCGTTTAACCGGTATAAACGAAAGGGAGTAAAGACTACTCAATAAATGAAATTCACTAAAGATTTTTCTTTGAGCTATTTGAGAGTTATCCGACTTGAGTTATGAGTACGAGCGGTTTCTTTTTCATTTTTCAGGAAGAAAAAAGACTGGAATCGTAGTCTAATTGATTTTATAAGCCCGTTTGTTATTTAATTTATTAGAATTGGATACATAGACAAAACTTCGAATTAAGTCATTTTTTCTCGAGCCGTACGAGGAGAAAACTTCCTATACGGTTCCAGGGGGGGTATTGTTCATCTATATCTATCCCAATGAGCCGTCTATCGAATCGTTGCAATT